TACATCTTCTAGGCGAAAATGCTCAATTTTCATAAGATCTTCTTGACTCTTATTCATAAGGTCCAATAATGTATATATATTGGACCTTATGAGGCAATTATAAACTCTGGGAGACAATTCGAATTGATCAATAAAAATAGATTTCAATGCTATTTTGTTTTTTCCGACTTTATCTAATTTATTGTGAAAAGTAAAGGGGGATAAAGGAACCATATGTTGGTTGTCCTCTAAAAGTAAGTTTTCTTCTTCCTTATATAAAAAGGGAATAAATAAATCAATCAAATTCCGGGAGGCTTCATGAAGTGCTTCTTTCGGAGTTAAACTGCCATTTGTCCATATTTCGAGAAAGAGTATCTCTTGTTTTTCATTCCCATTTCCATAGGAATGAATACTATGATTCACGTTTCGAACAGGCATGAATACAGCATCTACAGGATAACTTCCATCTTGAAAGTTATGTGGCATCTTTATAAGATATCCGCGATTTCTTTCAATTTCTAATCCAATACGTAAATTTATTGGTTCTGTCAAGCTAGCTATATGTTGTGTATTGTCGACAATTTCTACATAAGGTGGTAAGATGATATCTCGAGCAGTTACATATCCAGGACCTCTAACACAAATAGACGCGTCACAAGTTCCATATAGATTACTTCTCAATACAATTTCTTTCAAATTCATTATAATTTCGTGGGCCGATTCTTGAATACCCGTTATAGTAGAATATTCGTGGGAGACGTTTTCAGATTTTACACGTGTGATACATGTTCCTTCTATTTCTCCAAGCAAAGCTCTTCGCATCGCAATGCCTATTGTGTCGGCTTGTCCTTTCATAAGTGGAGACAGAATAAATCGACCATAATAAAGGCGTTTACTGTCTGTTCTTGATTCAACACACTTCCACTGTAGTGTCCGAGTAGATACTGTTACTTTCTCTCGAACCATAGTAATAATATTTTTTTTGATTGAATTATTTATTTCTCTTGTTTCTCTTGAAATTTCTTCACTGTTTATTTCTATACACGTCTTTTTTTCGGAGGTCTACAGCCATTATGTGGCATAGGGGTTACATCCCGTACAAAAGTTAATAGTATACCACTTCTACGAATAGCTCGTAATGCGGCGTCTCTTCCGAGACCGGGACCTTTTATCATGACTTCTGCTCGTTGCATACCTTGATCTACTACTGTACGAATAGCAACTGATGCTGCAGTTTGAGCGGCAAAGGGTGTCCCTCTTCTTGTACCCTTGAATCCACAAGTACCGGCCGAGGACCAGGAAACCACCCGACCTCGTACATCTGTAACTGTAACAATGGTATTATTGAAACTTGCTTGAACATGAATAACTCCCTTTGGTATTTTACGTGCACTTTTACGTGCACCAATACGTACATTTCTACGTAAACCAGTTCTCGGTATACCTTTTGCCATATTGTATCATCTCATAAATATGAGTCAGAAATATATGGATATATCCATTTCATGTCAAAACAGATTCTTTATTTGTATTTGTACGCTGAGCTCTTTAGTGAGTCTGATTATCCCTTTATCCTTGTCTTTGTTTATGTCTCGGATTGGCACAAATTACTCTAATGCGACCCCGTCTACGGATTAGTCGACATTTTTCACAAATTTTACGAACGGAAGCTCTTATTTTCATATTTGTCATTCCTTATCTTAATTCTGAATCTACTTCTCGATAGAAAATAGGTTTCTTGGAATTTTTTATCTTGAATCGTATTGAATAAAAATCACCTAATCCTTCAAATCTTTGTTTCGGAGTCGATAAATTATACGTCCTCTGGTTGAATCATAACGACTTACTTCAATTTTGACTTTATCTCCGGGAAGTATCCGTATAAAACTACGCCGGATCTTTCCCGAAACATAACCTAGAATCAGATCCTCATTATCTAAACGAACCCGGAACATGCCATTGGGAAGCGATTCAGTAATTAAACCTTCATGAATCCATTTTTGTTCTTTCATTCCAGGTAAAGCCCCCTTGAGGTATCAACTAATGGAGGAGAAACGATATTAGACAACTCACCCCCTTATCTTTTTTTTTTTACAAATAGGAAGAGGTTTCGGATTTCATTTGGATATTAAATGGATTACCATATATAACATAAAATTTCTCCGCCGATTCCTTCTAGTCGAGCCTCCCGATCTGTCATTATACCCCGAGAAGTAGAAAGAATTACAATCCCTATCCCACCTAAAATTCTAGGAATTCGTTGAGAGTTAGAATAAATTCGTAGACCGGGTCGGCTGATCCGTTTTAAATTTAACAAATTCCTATAGGGTCTTTTCCTATTCCTGCTATGTCGCAGGGTTAAAACTAAAAAATTTTGGTTTTTTTCTCGATGTTTTCTGACGTTTTCGATAAAACCTTCTCGGAAAAGTATTTTAACAATATTTTCGGTAATATTAGTAGATGCTATGCGAACAACTCTTTTTCTATCCATATCAGCATTTCGTATAGAGGTTATTATCTCAGCAATAGTGTCTCTACCCATGATGAACTCAAACTTTTGGTGTCTCAAAATTGGATATAATTAACATGTTTTTTTATTGGTTTATGAATATAAAAATTTTAAGGTATATACGCGAAACACAAGCTACGAATTAATCTAGTTCTTAAACTATTTCTTTTCAAATACCCCAAAAATATCAGATCTCTTTTTATTTTATAATACTTCTATAATACTTCGGGAGCTAATGAAACTATTTTAGTAAAATTGAATTGTCTCAATTCGCGGGGGATTGCCCCAAAAATGCGAGTTCCTTTTGGGTTTCCTTCTTGATCAATTACAACTGCAGCATTGTCATCATATCGTATTATCATACCGCTGTCACGTTTAAGTTCTTTACAGGTACGAACAATTACAGCTCTGACTACTTCTGATTTTTCTAGGGGCATATTTGGTACTGCTTCTTTGATCACAGCAACAATAACGTCACCAATATGAGCATATCGGCGATTACTAGCTCCTATGATTCGAATACACATCAATTTTCGAGCCCCGCTGTTATCCGCTACATTTAAATAGGTCTGAGGTTGAATCATATAAATTTTTGAGTCTATTCTTCCAATGCAAAGGATGAAAAAAAATAAAAGAAATATTGTTTGTCTAAGTCTAAAAAAAGAAACCTGCGATTTTGTTTCATCCCCAAGACTCATTTCTGTCGGTTCTATATTTTTATCCCGAAATAATAAATTGAGTTCGTATAGGCATTTTGGATGCTGCTATTAAAATAGCCCTTTTAGCTATATTTTCGGTTACTCCACCCATTTCATATAGTATTCGCCCCGGTTTAACAACAGCTACCCAATATTCAGGGGATCCTTTCCCTGAGCCCATACGTGTTTCAGCAGGTCTTACTGTAACTGGTTTATCTGGAAAGAGCCGGACCCATATTTTTCCACCACGGCGTGCATTTCGTGTCATTGCTCGGCGACCTGCTTCGATTTGTCTCGATGTGATCCAAGCGGGTTCAAGTGCTTGAAGAGCATATTTACCGAAACAAATATTATTACCTCGATAAGATATTCCCTTCATTCTTCCTCTATGTTGTTTACGGAATTTAGTTCTTTTGGGGTTATAGTTGATGGTTGTTTCGGAATTTCATCTCTACTACAGAGCTGGACGTGAGAGTTTCTTCTCATCCAGCTCCTCGCGAATAAAAGGATTCAAAATGGAATTTCAATTAATTTGAATAGCTATTAGAACATTTTTAGAAAAGATTTTATTTTTTTCTAACGTCCTTATAAATCTTTATTGTCTTTTGTCCTTTATCCGAGTTTACCAATTCAAAAAAGAAAGTTTTCGCGGGCGAATATTGACTCTTGCAATCTCTATTTCAGTCCTAGCACTTGTTCGTCACTTTTCCGAATAGATGAATTAATTTCCGGTTCATTTCGCCATCCTAACTAGTGAATTATTAAGATTCATTTGTTTAATAAAATCTTTTGCATTCACAGGTTCCTTCGTTTCCACCACTTCGTACTAAATGATTAGGTCAGAATTCTACAACGGAGCTCATAATTCAATTTATTCTTGAGTCAACCTTCTTAGTCTTTATTGACTCGAAGCTCTTGAGTTTTTTCTTCTCTTCTATCAGAAATTCCTTGAAAATTTCATTATGTATGAATCAATTAGTATTGATGCTTTATTACATTGTCTTTTATGAGATAACCCACAGACCTTCCATATTAGAATTCTATATCATTGATATGCTTTTTCTCTCTTTCTCTCATCCTTCCATTTATCCACACCTTTCTTCTGTAATTTTGCTTTAAAAAAGTTTAATTATTTCAGTTGCTACAAAGATATGACTTATTTAACATATCTTGACTGGTTCTTTAGATCCAGATAATATGAAGTGATGAATTGGTTTTCATACTATCGGGTCGGTCTTTTGTAACCCTAACCCTAAAAAAAACCAACGAGTCACACACTAAGCATAGCAATTATATCAAAAGGTCAATTGAATTTTTATTCAACCCTATAGAATTAAGAATTAGTTTGATTGGTAGGAAAAAGAATGAACGAGTTTCTCCCTTTTTCCTTCTATCAATAGATAGAAGGAAAAAACAATGAAAGTTTTCTTATTCCTCTTCCTTGTCTATAAAAATCCAAATTTTGATGCCCAAAACCCCATAGATAGTCCGAACTGTATAGGAACAATAATTTATTTTAGCTCGAATGGTTTGTAGGGGAACCCTGCCCTCTCTGATCCATTCGACACGGGCAATTTCTTTTCCGTCGATACGCCCTGCAATTTGTACTTGAATTCCTTTTGTATCCGCTTGTTCAGTTAATTCAATAGCCTTTTTCATTGCTTTTCGAAATGAAACTCTATTTTTTAATTGTCCGGCTATAAATTCTGCAAGAATATTAGGGTTCCCGTAAGGTTTTGCAATTCTTGTGATAGCAATGTTAAGTTTTCGATTCACATAATGAAATTTTTTTTGTAGATTCATTTGTAATTCTT